TCGTGCTCCAGATACTCGAATGAATATCCGACGAAGTAAAACCATCTTGATAAAGATGACAGACCCCATTCTCTGTACTATCCATAGGGTCAATTCTAACAAGTCACACACTCATATTCCGGAAATATACAATGCAGAAAAAAATTTCGCGGTCGAACTACCAAAGGAGAATAGGCTAAAATTGTTAGACCTACATACTTTACTTTTTTGTATCGAGCTAAAAGCTAGAACTTCAAGATTCTTCTCAGTCTAATTCACTGAAATTCCATCCAGTAGAACAGAAGAATTATAAATTTCCAAAATAATAGATAGGAATACCGCAAATAGAGCCATTGCAACACCCATCAAAGGGGTTGTTCCCCATCCAGGAGCTACTTTACCATATTCGGAATTCAATGGTTTCAATAACTTCCCTACAGTAGTGCTTCTTGGACCAGATCTAGAACTATCCTCAACAGTTTGTGTAGCCATAAATCTTATTTTGTATTCATTACGATCTGTTGACTTTGTATACCATTCCGTTGTAAATAAACGATCTTAGCATAGATCCATTGTGGTCTTTCAATTCTATAATAATGGAAACAGCAACCCTAGTCGCCATCTTTATATCTGGGTTACTTGTAAGTTTTACTGGGTATGCTCTATATACTGCCTTTGGGCAACCCTCTCAACAACTAAGAGATCCATTCGAGGAACACGGGGACTAGTTGACGTAATCAGCCTCCAAATATTTGGAGGCTGATTACGTCAATGAAGATAATGAAAAATTATTTCATTTTTTAGTTGAAATTTTAGGTGGTTCCCGAAAAAAAATAGCGAAAAAAATGATCCCTAAAGTGGATACTAAGAGAAATGTATAAACCAATGCTTCCATAAATTTGATCGTGGTTTACAATTATAGCTTTCATACCTGTTTTGTTTACTTGGGAGTATCCCTCTGGATAAAGAAAGAAAAAGAGTCAAAGAAATGGCAGCGATTTAAATAAAGATTCCTACAGTACCCTACCTATTAAATAAACTCGCAAACAGAAACTAGAAGAAAAAAGCAATGTTGCATTAAACTGCTTGTCTTTTTGTAGTTGGATCTCCAAGTTTTTGGAATGCCCCAAATTCCACTTGAGCATCCAAATCTGGATCAATACCAGCAAAAACATCTCTGAAGAGGGTTCTAGCACCATGCCAAATGTGTCCAAAGAAGAAAAGTAGAGCAAACGAAGCATGTCCAAACGTAAACCAACCTCTTGGACTGCTACGAAAAACACCATCGGATTTCAAAGTCGCACGATCTAATTCAAAAATCTCACCCAATTGAGCCCGTCTAGCATATTTTTTCACAGTTGCGGGATCACTATAACTCACTCCATTGAGTTCACCACCATAAAACTCAACAGTTACACCTACTTGTTCGACACTATATTTTGATTCTGCCCTTCTAAACGGGACGTCGGCTCTAACAATTCCGTCTCCGTCTACCAAAACAACCGGAAATGTTTCAAAAAAAGTAGGCATACGGCGTACAAAAAGTTCACGCCCTTCTTTATTTCTAAAGACAGGGTGTCCTAACCATCCAACAGCTATTCCATCCCCATTGTCCATTGAACCCGCTCGGAATAACCCCCCTTTTGCTGGATTATTACCAATATAATCATAAAAAGCTAATTTTTCAGGAATTTTAGCCCAAGCTTCTGATAAACTTTGATTTTCAGCCAGTCCAGCACTAACTCTTCGATATATTTCTTGTTGAAAGTATCCCTGATCCCATTGATAACGAGTAGGACCAAATAATTCGATGGGAGTAGTTGCAGAACCATACCACATAGTTCCAGCAACAACAAAAGCTGCAAAAAAGACAGCAGCAATACTACTGGAAAGGACGGTTTCAATATTGCCCATACGTAATCCTTTATATAGACGTTGAGGCGGACGAACACTAAGATGGAATAGGCCCGCTAATATACCCAACGTCCCTGCTGCAATATGATGAGAGGCTATTCCTCCCGGAACAAAAGGGTCAAAACCCTCCACGCCCCACGCCGGGTTTACGGGTTGGACCTTTCCGGTTAGTCCATAAGGGTCGGATACCCATATTCCAGGACCATATAATCCTGTTACATGAAATGCGCCAAAACCAAAGCAAGCCACTCCTGAAAGAAATAAATGAATTCCAAAAATCTTGGGCAAATCCAAAGAAGGTTTTCCTGTACGTTCATCACAAAAAATTTCTAGATCCCAATATACCCAATGCCAAATAGCTGCTAAGAAGCACAAGCCAGAAAATACGATATGTGCTCCGGCTACCCCTTCGTAACTCCAAAGACCCGGATTCGTTATAGTCCCTCCTGTAATATTCCAACCGCCCCACGAATTGGTTATTCCTAAACGAGTCATGAAAGGTATAACGAACATACCTTGTCTCCACATTGGATCAAGAACGGGGTCGGAGGGATCAAAAACTGCTAATTCATATAGAGCCATCGAACCGGCCCAACCAGCAACCAGAGCAGTATGCATTATATGAACAGAAAGTAAACGACCGGGATCATTCAATACAACAGTATGAACACGATACCAAGGCAAACCCATGGAAATACCCCTTTATCAACGAAAAATAGACACTATGTAACTTTATTGCATTGGAAAAAACTATGCTACGTACCCCCCCTTTTTAGGTAATTATTTCGGAGAAAGGATTAATATTTGTTCTATTCTGTTAGTAATAATGGAACAATTCGATTCATAGGAAAAAAGGGAAGCGGATCTATTCTATATCCGATAAGTACCAACACGCAATGGGGGTTAATCCTATTTTATATGAACCAAGATAGCTATTGTTGTTGATCATTCAGAAGCCGGTTCGTAAAAAATTTCCTTTATTTTTATTCATTCTCTATTACTTTACTTTTATTTTATATTGTATTTTAGCTTATTCAACTTATGTATTAAATATCATTAATTTAAATATTATTAATAAAGTAGGAAAAAAGGATAATAGTATTAAAAACCGAAACCCCAATCTTACGTTTCCACATCAAAGTGAAATAGAGAACTTCATTCTCTTTTTTTTCATTTCATGCCTATTGGCGTTCCAAAAGTACCTTTTCGAAGTCCTGGAGAAGGAGATACATCTTGGGTTGACATATAGTGCGACTTGTCAGATATATTGGGCTATATGGGATTTCCCCATTTTCTCCCTCGATCGAGATATCCTCTGTTTCGCTCAAAAAGATTGATTGAATTATCAAAAATTTGTAATGCGAAGCGCAAAAAATAAAGTGGAATTAAATGCAGGGAGTATTTAGATTGATATTAGATTATCAAATTTTTTTTATGGTTTACGTGATCGGACTAATAAAATGAAGTATCCAGGCTCCGTTTAGCAAAAACCCAATTGATAATTAATATATAATATTTTTATAATTACTACTTATATGATATGCAAAATTATGATAAAAAATTCTATAAAACAATTTGAAACAGGGTGATCTAAAACTGTTGCTCAAATCAAATAATATAATTCAAAATTTGTTGACTATTTGACAGAAGACATGTGAAAGAAATGAATTGAAAAAAAAAAAAAAGAGTAGTAAAAAAAGACGCGGTATTTGGTTCATTTGTCCTATATGTGCAAATCAAAATCGGGCAAATTTTTCCTTTTACTCGGGGTAGAGCATAAACCTAAAAAATGGAATAAAAAAAGGACGAAGCCCGTTCAGGAACAAGAAAAAACCATCGCCATTTCAACTGAATCTCGATGAAAAAAAAATATCAATGAATCAAGTGAGTCTGACAGGCTTAATCAATCGTTTTATTATAGGATTATAATATCTAATAAAAGGCGCCAAAACTGAATTTGTCTTTTACTTTTGGGAGCAAGCCCATCCGTTATAAGTTAGAAAGAAAAACCTTCTATGAAAAAGAAAAAAGGGGAGGTTGGAATCGACACATTGATTTTTTCACAATTTTTGTTGAACCGTATGCATCAAAAGGTGCCTGTACGGCTCCTAAGGAATAAAATTTTATCCTAATCAACCGACTTTATCGAGAAAGATTATTTTTTTTAGGCCAAGAGGTTGATACCGAAATCTCGAATCAACTTATTAGTCTTATGATATATCTCAGTATAGAAAAGGATACCAAAGATCTTTATTTGTTTATAAACTCTCCTGGTGGATGGGTAATATCTGGAATGGCTATTTATGATACGATGCAATTTGTGCGACCCGATGTACAGACAATATGCATGGGATTGGCCGCTTCAATAGCATCCTTTATCCTGGTCGGAGGAGCAATTACCAAACGTATAGCATTCCCTCACGCTTGGCGCCAATGAGTTTTTTTATTTTCGAGAAAAAATACTATGCCTTCGCCATCGGAAATATGAATTAGTTAAGTAATAATAGCATGGCACTTCGAATTCGATATGAAATTTTTTAGATTAAAAAAAATTAGATTATATATTGAAAGAGTAGTATGAGATAAGGAAGGGGTATTTCAAATGATATCTTACCTATTCGGGCACATTTCAGCGTCACAAACTTTGTTTTCACACCGGAAGCTTATTTACAAAATTTATATAAAAAAAAAGACACTTTGGGATTGCTGAATCATAGACGAATTCAAAAAATGATATATAAAGCAACGGAACCATCATAGTATTTTTTTAACTCCTACAAAAAAAGAAGGATGGTAATTGGATGATTTCTGGATCTGCGTATAATACAACCTATATTTTGTTTTCTTTCGCGAAAAGGAAAGGTCAAAAAAGTCAATTCCATTGTGGAGCCGTATGCAATGCACAAAAAAAGCCTGTACGGTTATTCAATTTTCTCTGTTTTTTTGGTTTTGGTTATCCCGCCTCATTCTGCGAAATAGAAGAACCTTTTCTATTATATCATCAGGGTAATGATCCATCAACCCGCTAGTTCGTTTTATGAGGCACAAACGGGAGAATTTATCTTGGAAGCGGAAGAACTACTAAAACTTCGCGAAACCATCACAAGGGTTTATGTACAAAGAACGGGCAAACCTATATGGGTTGTATCCGAAGACATGGAAAGGGATGTTTTTATGTCAGCAACAGAAGCCCAAGCTCATGGAATTGTTGATCTTGTAGCGGTTCAATAAAAAAAAGGAGCGATTTCATGCAAATCCACAAGTTTTCATTTTCTATCTTTTTAGATTAAAGGTTTAGTTTCATATTCTCTTCAATATAAAAAAAATATTGAAGAGAATCTTGAAGAGAAGTAATTCAGAATTAGCCGGTTAGAACTAATCTAAACCAGCTCATTATTTATATGATTCCGTATGCCAACCATTAAACAACTTATTAGAAATACAAGACAGCCAATCCGAAATGTCACGAAATCCCCAGCGCTTCGGGGATGCCCTCAGCGACGAGGAACATGTACTCGGGTGTATGTGCGACTCGTTTAGATCATAGACTGAGACACAAAAAGTAAATTCTTTTTGAAATATCAAGGATCAGTACCTGTGAATAAAATAGAATGGAGGAACTCGATTCATTATTTAAAAAATATAGATCGTTCATATATTCTATTGTGTCTGAAACTTATGGTTTACATTGGTGCAAATCCAATCAACTCCCTTTTTTAGAAAACCCCCAATGATAACAACTGATTATCCATTAAGCGGGGGAAATTCCATTTTTTAGAAAAAAGATTCCACTCTTGAAAGAAAAGAACGGACTAACAGGGTAAATGAAAAAATCAATTTTCAAAATGAAATACCGTTACTGTATAAAGTGGATCTCATTGTGAAAGACCTAATTACTGGAATATTCATGGGGTAGAGCCAAAGAATGTGAATTGTACAAGTTACCAATAGTATTGATTAATTAAAAGAAGGAGCTCCGGTGTATAGAGAGGACCTCACCGTTTTAGAAGTAACCATAGAAACGATGGAACCCACTATTTATCCAATTCTATTTACTACTTTTTGTAGTTATTCTATTTTTTAATATCAAGTATCAAGGCAATTTATCCTTTCAACGCAAAGGAAAATACCTAGCAAAAAATAGTGGTGGGGAAGGTTAGAGTAGCAAAAGCCATTGGAATTTTTTTTATACATTGGAATAATTCGTTTGGTTATTAATAGACTAGTAAAGGGGAAAAGAATAACTAAAAAAAGAATTAGTTATTCATCAAAGTTTGATTTATTCAATGACTAGAATTAAACGCGGATATATAGCTCGGAGGCGTAGAACAAAACTTCGTTTATTTGCATCAAGCTTTCGAGGGGCTCATTCACGACTTACACGAACTATGACTCAACAGAGAATAAGAGCTTTAGTTTCGGCTCATCGGGATAGGGGTAAAAGAAAAAGAGATTTTCGCCGTTTATGGATCACTCGAATAAATGCCGTAATTCACGAAATGGGGGTATTCCATAGTTATAACCAATTCATACACAATCTGTACAAGAAGCAATTACTTCTTAATCGGAAAATACTTGCACAAATAGCTCTATTAAATAGGAGTTGTCTTTATACAATTTCGAATGACATAAAAAAATAAGGGGATTGTAAGAAATCCACGAAACTATTTGAAATAGAGTTCTTAAGGAGAATGAGCTCGGGGAAGGTAGAGTAGAAATTAGTATTATAAAAAAAAGTCGTCAAAATAAAACGAGAGTATATAGTCGCTAAAAACGAGTTATTCTTTTTCTTTTCGACGATTCTTTTTTTTTTTATGACAGACACAGACGTAACAATCAAATTTTGATTCTTAATTGGATTTTTCGAACAAAATATTAATCTCTTTTTTAATTCCTTGAAATTGGAATTGTTATTCAATTGAAGAATAAGTCTATTTTTTTCTGGTTCTAAGGCTAGTAGTTCTAGGGGTCGACTCACTTCTTTCAAATTGTTTCTGATTATTAAGAAAAGGTAACAAAGATAAAATACGAGCTTGTTTTATAGCAATAGTGATTAATCGTTGTTGTTTTAAAGTAACTCTATTTACTCGTCTAGATAATATTTTTCCTTGTTCACTAATAAATCGACTAATTAAACTCATGTTTCTATAATCAATTCGATCCCCCGATTGGATCGGGGGCAAACGCCTACGAAAAGATCGCTTGGATTTAGTAAAAAGTCGCTTAGATTTATTCATAATTTTTGTATTCCTTATCTCTAAAATCCTATTTTGATCGGATCAAAATAAAAACGATTTCTATTTCTATATAGGATCGAGTTTCTATATAGAATTAAGAATATAGGATTAGATTTCGTTCTATTGATTTATTTGTTTATATTTATATATATGTAATAATATATAGATACTAGCATTATTCCTGTTCTTAAAATAAAAGAACACATACAAGCACTCAATTTGATTTATTTCTTGATTTCCCCGTGAATTGTATGTTTATAACAGTAGGGACAGAATTTTCTCAATTCCAATCGACTAGGGGTGTTATGCCGATTCTTTTGAGTAATATATCTGGAAATTCCCGCTGATTCTTTCTTAATATCATTTTGAACACAACTAGTACATTCCAAAATAATTGTTACTCGAACATCTTTACCCTTGGCCATGAAACCTCCTTTGGATTTATGATTCACCTCAATCTTCTATTTGAATTTTCGGATCCAGAAAGAACCAAAAAAATAGAAGCTGTTAACTAAAAAAAAATTCTGAAATATTTCGTTGCATTGAATATTAATTAGTAATTAAATAAAAATAAAATAATAAGCAATACAATGATTTTGTGAAAACGATATTTAAAATCTTTGTACAGTATTTTTTTTAAGTATCTCATAGGATACTCTTTCCCTAGCAACACTTTTTTGCGTTCTATTACGAATTTAATTGGATCCTGAACCCTCCTTTTTATGGCCTTTCGCCCCCCCACTTTTTCTAAAAAAATAATTAGAAAAAGTGGGGGGGGGCATTAGTCCCCGATCGTTGATTGTATCTCTAAATTGTTCACCCCTTTCTGATGTTAATAACTAGAATTAAAAAAAGGGAAATGTTAATGCATCTGGAAATAAACGATTAATCTCTATTAATAAACCTGCTAACGAACCGAACCATAGAGTACTTAGTACTGGTGCTACGGAAAGATATGTTTTTAGATCTCGCATTTGAAATCCTCCTTCTTTCTTCTTTATTGTATTACATTATATATAGTAATATATATAACTACCGATGTACATGTAGTTAAGAAGTTATTGTATTTGTATATGTAACTTCCGCCCCCCCCACCTTCAAAATTAGAATTGAAATATTGTCTACTAGAACGATCTTATAGATTCCATTTTCAAATGGAAACGCCTTTTTATGTAAAATGGAAATTGAGAGAATTCTCGTAAAAAAAAAGTAAATTTTTTAATTATATCTTTGTTATCTGATATGAGAAAAAAAAGAAGAAATGAATTTGATATACCAATAAAAAGAAGAAGGATGTGGAAAACAAGACAGGAATTCTCTACAATGACACTGTAAACCAATTGAAAGGGATGTAGCGCAGCTTGGTAGCGCGTTTGTTTTGGGTACAAAATGTCACGGGTTCAAATCCTGTCATCCCTACCTATTACTGCTCTTCTGAGCAGTAACGAGGTATCCATTTTGATCTATTTTTTTTAATAAAATTAATAAAATTCGACATACATATAATTCTGAAATTTATGATATACTATGATATAGTATATACGTACAAAATAGATTCGGGTTAAAGAATGTCCTCTTTCTAGCCTTTTTGTTTTTTAGAAAAAAACAAGAAAAACGCTCTTAGTTCAGTTCGGTAGAACGTGGGTCTCCAAAACCCAATGTCGTAGGTTCAAATCCTACAGAGCGTGATTTCACTCTTGTTTATTAGATTGTGTCAAAATTCCACTGTTCCCAAATTATTGAGCAGCAATCTGAATTAGACCTCCCGCATATGAAAGCAAGAAGGAGGTCAGTAAAAAAAACGAGATGTTAATTAATCAAAAGTCCAACTGATCACCACGTCTGTATTGTAAATAAGCAGTTACGAATAATCCAGCCAAAGTAATAGGAATTAGACCTAAGACGATTCCAAATAAAAAAACTTCAATCATTTCAATTTTCTTTTGTTTTCATTTTTGAAAGGGAGAAAAGAGAGGTACTATCTATTCCTAGCTCTTAATCTGTATTGCCGATGAATCTCAATGACCAAAATTGGGTAATTAACACGGTAAGGAACTATCGAACATATGAAATACCACCGAAATCCTTTTTTATAAAAAAGTCTGCATTCAATTAATTTCAAATAAGTCGTATTTTGCTTAGACCAATAAATAGAACTGAGGTTATAGTTAAAGCTGCTAGTAGAAAACCGAAATAACTAGTTATAGTAGGCATGAAGGGACTCAATAAAATATGTTTTTTTATACATATGTTTCTAAAGTACTTCCCTAAGTTTCAATTGAATTTTTTTTTAAGAAATAGAGAAAGATAACTAGGTCCAAGAATGAAAAAAATTCAATTGAAAATTTGTGAATTATCAATCATTATAGGTGGTATGAACAAAAATAGAGAAAGATAAAAAGAACTCAATTCATCGTATTTGCCGTCTGCACTATCGCAGGATTCAGAATTCACGTAACTTATTAATTGAAAAACTCTTTAAGAAATTAATCATAAACAAAATAATACATAAAAAAAAACTCTATTATCTAACGTCAGTCAAAACATATAACTTTTTTTGAATGAATATGTAAAAATTTGAAAATAAGTTGTTTGATTCTTTTTTTGAAAGTGACCTTAGAACCTAGAATGGGCCCCTTTCTATTTTATTAAAATGGAATTTACTTAAATTTGAACTCATTAGATTCAATAGTAGAGCAGTTTTCTTCATTTAATCTATCGAATGAGACTAAAAAGAAAAAAGGTATCCTACACGGAGAACGAGATGAGTCAAAAAAATAGTTATTTATTTTAACTAGATTTTAAACGATAACTAGATTTTTAAAACTTGTAATTAGCAATTTCTATTATCGTTTCCTTTCGAGGTTTTA